CCTTGGGTTGGATGAATTATCCGAAGAGGATCGCTTAACTGTGGCAAGAGCACGAAAAATTGAGCGTTTCTTATCACAACCCTTTTTCGTAGCAGAAGTATTTACTGGTTCCCCGGGGAAATACGTTGGTCTAGCAGAAACCATTAGAGGGTTTAAATTGATCCTTTCCGGAGAATTAGATGGTCTTCCTGAACAAGCCTTTTATTTGGTAGGTAACATCGATGAAGCTACCGCGAAGGCTGCGAACTTAGAAATGGAGAGTAATTTGAAGAAATGACCTTAAATCTTTGTGTATTAACCCCTAATCGAATTGTTTGGGATTCAGAAGTAAAAGAAATCATTTTATCTACTAATAGTGGACAAATTGGCGTATTACCAAATCACGCACCTATTGCCACAGCTGTAGATATAGGTATTTTAAGAATACGCCTTAACGACCAATGGTTAACGATGGCTCTGATGGGTGGTTTTGCTAGAATAGGCAATAATGAGATCACTATTTTAGTAAATGACGCGGAAAGGGGTAGTGACATTGATCCACAAGAAGCTCAGGAAACTCTTGAACTAGCGGAAGCTAACTTAAGGAAAGCGGAAGGCAAGAGACAAACAATTGAGGCAAATCTGGCTCTCAGACGAGCTAGGACACGGGTCGAGGCTATCAATGTGATTTCATAACTAGTTGTTGTGTACGAATAATCAAAGCAACTTCTGTATAAATAGAACCTCTGTTTATACACCCCTCTTTATTCTTCGAATTGAATACAAGAAAAAAAGCAAGTGGAATCGGATAGATTCTTATGCAATGAACAAATTTGCAATTCAAAAATGAATAGAGAAGAAAAGATAGAAAATCAATAAAAGAAAGGAAAGAAGGTGAAAACTTATTAGATACCAGAATCATGGTATCTAATAAGTTTTACCTACTATTGGATTTGAACCAATGACTCTTGCCGTATGAAAGCAATACTCTAACCACTGAGTTAAGTAGGTCATTTATTATGACAAAGATAAACAAAAGGAACTCATCACATTATATCGATGGATTATAAATCCAATATTACTTCTAAGCAATACCAATCAAAGAGATATGTGTTGGATCATGGAAGATTCATCTTGACAAGAAATTATCTACCTAATATGATAAAATATGTATCACAAACAAAAGGGCTATAGCTCAGTTGGTAGAGCACCTCGTTTACACGTGCGCCAATGTTTTTTCAGAGGAGTCCATCCCATCATGGAATCAAAAGAATTGATCTTATTGAGAAATCGATGTCTTACTCCATAACGTTTAGGGAACAAGAGAACAATAGCCTGACAAAAGGTTCTCGGTTCGATTCGGGGGCCTATTTAATTAAGCCCCAAATAGAACCCATCCTTGATTTGAGATATTGATAAGGTGAATACCCAGTCTATTCAATGCTAGGCATTAATGAGTATAAGGACCTCAAAAAGTTCTCTTTTCGCCCTATGAACTTTAAGGTGTAGGAAGTTTCATATTTGGTTTTTTAAGCAGGGCGATAGAGACTCCATTTAACTTAGGTTGATCTCGGCAAGAAGCAGACCTACGTCACGATAACCCTTCTTTGAAACACTTTGGTAATGCTCCTGAGTCGAAATCAAAATAATGAATCAGAGCACAGGGAGCCGTCTCCTTATTGGCAAGAAAAAAGATGGCAGACTAACGGATATTTCTATCAGTTAATGAAAGAGCCCAATGCAAAAAAAGGCACGTTGGGTCTTTGAAACAGTTCGAATCATTTTGATAATAATCAGTTTGATCTGTTTTACCGAGCAGGTCTACGGTTCGAGTCCGTATAGCCCTACTAAAAATTTGAAATACAAAAATTGTATAATATAATTTGCATTTCCTCATTAATGGATTTTTTTTTATTTGGAACTGGTCGCTTACAGTTCCTTGGTTCATCGAAAAAAACCATTCCCATAAGCCCCCTCGCGGGGATCGCTCAGAGCAAACATAAAACGGAAAACCAAAGCGTACTCCACTAAACCCAATCGGTATTTTTTTTGAATCTCAGATAAAGAAAGCCTTTTTCTTTCTTCATTAAATTAATCTTCGCAGGCAAATTACATATGGATTTTGTCTTTTACTGCCCACAAAGACAAAAATGAGTAAAACTTCTTTGGTATACCTACTCAATCCTGGATAATTTTTAGAGTCAAAACTATGACATGAAACCGGTTACAGACTCTAACCTAACCCAATCTTAATCGAATTTAAGAGGAAGTCACATAAATCTAGGAGCGCCTTAATTTGTCGACAAGCCAAAGTTTGAAAAACGAAGATCTTTGGTAAATGGAATTGTAAAAATTGTCAAATAGGCTTTTTTCTTGGTATACCTTATCTACCAAAGTAAAAAACACGCAGTCTTATCTTTTCCTATTCAATCAATAAAGCTCCTAGATCTGTTATGGTGGATTTTAATAAAAATAACGATAAAAAAAGAAAAAAAGTATACCAAGCCAAGACTACTAATAC